AACGGACCTTATCGTGGAAGAATCAAAAAATTCTTTTCACCCCCAATCCTAAATACAACTTATATCAAAAATAAGATAAGAACGCCTTGGATAAATAAAATTCACAATCTAATTTTTATTAATGATTATCACGAATTTGAACAGACAATAGACCGATTTAATCGAAAATCATTTTCAAGCGAAGAAGTGCGGTCTTTATTGACAGAACGGGAACGAGAACACATCGATTCCGAAGACCAAATAAAAAGTTTCAATTTTTTATTCGATGCAGTTATAACGGATCCCAATGATCAAAAAATTAGAAAAAAAGCGATAAAAGAAATTAGTAAAAGAGTTCCCCGGTGGTCATACAAATTAATCAATAATGTATACCAAGAACTGGGAGAATACGACGAAAATGTAAGAGGGAAACATGCATTTCGTTCACGAAAAGCCAAACGTTTAGTGGTTGCTGTTGATCACCAGACAAAAGGGGATGTGGCTTTGCCCCATTATTTGGAACAATCGGATTTTCGTCGATATATAATAAAAGGTTCCATGCGCGCACAAAGACGTAAAACCGTTATTTGGAAACCAGTTCAAGCAAATGCCCATTCCCCTCTTTTTTTGGACAGAATAGACAAAACCCTTTATTTGTCTTTTGATATTTCCCAGCTGATGAAAGTAATTCTTCGAAATTGGATGGTAAAAAATAAAAACCAAAAACTTTATGATTATACAAACGCAAAGACAAGAAAATTGGACAAAAAAGAAAAAAAGAAGCTCAAAGGCGAAAGATACCAAAGACAAGAAATGGTACGTATAAAACAAGCAGAAGGCTGGGATAAGCGTTTACTTACTCGAATACTAAGAAGTTCTATGTTAGTAATCCAATCGATTCTTAGAAAATATATTGTATTACCGTTATTGATAATAGCTAAAAATGTGGTTCGCATACTATTATTCCAAGATCCCGAGTGGTCCGAGGATTTTAAGGATTGGAATCGTGAAATTTATGTTAAATGCACTTATAGTGGTGTTAATTTATCTGAAACAGAATTTCCGAAAAACTGGTTAATAGAAGGTATTCAGATAAAGATCCTATTCCCCTTTCACCTGAAACCCTGGCACGGATCTACGATACAATCCTCTCATAAAGATCCAAAAAGTGAACAAGAAACTGATGTTTGTTTTTTAACAATTTTTGGGCTGGAAACTGACATGCCGTTCGGGTCTCCCCAAAAACGACGTTCCTTTTTTGAACCCATTTTTAAAGAACTAAAAAAAAAAATTCGAAAATTGAAAACTAAGTCTTTTATAGTTTTAAGGGATTTTAAAGAAGGAAAAATAAAAGAACTTTCAAAAATAAACTTGAGAGAAATCGAGAAATTGAGGGAAACTCAAAAAAATTCGATAATCAGTAAGCAGATGATTCACGAACCGTCTATTGAAATTTCATCTATGGATTGGACGAAATTATCCCGGACTGAAAAAAAAATGAAAGATCTGACTAATAGAACAAGCAGAATCAGAAATCAAATATATAAAATTACAAAAGAAAAGAAAAAAGGATCGCTAACTCAAGAAACAAATATTAGTTCGAACAAACCAACTTATTCTGTTAAAATATTAGACCCATCAAAAAGGATTTGGCGGATATTAAAAAAAAGAAACGCTCGATTAATCCGTAAATCCTATTTGTTTCTAAAATTTGGCATTGAAAAGATATACAGAAATATTTTTATATCTACCCTTACTATTCCAAGAATCAATACAAAACCTTTTCGTGAATCAACAAGAAAACAAATGAAAATTAGTGAGAAAAACATCCACAATAATGAAGCAAATCCCGAAAGAATTAATAAAACAAATAAAAATAGAATTATTTCGACTATTCAAAAATCGATTTCTAAGACTAGTAATAAGAATTCAAAGATTTCTTGTAATTTATTGTCTTTTTCACAATCACAAGCATATGTATTTTACAAATTATTACAAGTCCCAATTTTGAACTTTTATAATTTAAGACCCGTTCTTCAATATCACGGAACATCTCTATTTCTTAAGAATGAAATAAAATATTTTTTTGAAAAACACGGAATCTTTAATTACCAATTAAGACATAAACCCCTTTGGAATTTTGGAAGGAATACACGAAAACACTGTTTAAGCGGGCATTATCAATATGATTTATCTCGGATTAAATGGGCTAGATTAGTACCACAAGAATGGCGAAATAGAGCCAATCAACACTGTATGGCTCAAAATAAAGATTTAATTAAAAGAGATTCGTATGAAAAAAATGGATTAACTCATTACGAAAAACAACATTTTTTTGAAGCAGACCTATTACGTAATCAAAAATCGAATTTTAAAAAACACTATAGATATGATCTTTTATCATATAAATCGCTTAATTATGAAGATAAGAAAGACTCGTATATTGATAGATCACTAGTCCAAGTAAATAATAAAGAAGAGTATTATTCTAATTACAATAGAAAGAAAGTAAAATTGTTGGCTATGCTGGGAAGTATCTCTATCAATAATTATATAGGGGAAGATGATATTATGGATATGGAAAAATTCTTGTATAGAAAATATTTTGATTGGAGAATTCTTAATTTTTGTCTTAGAAATAAGGCCAATATGGAAGCCTGGGTTGATATGGATACTGGTACCAGCAGTAATCAAAATACTAGGATTGGGTCCAATAATTATAAAAAAATTAATGCAATTAATAACAGAGTCCCCTTTTATCTTCCAATTCATCAAGATGAAGAAATTAACCCATCCACTCAAAAGGGGTTCTTTTGTGATTGGATGGGAATGAATGAAGAAATACTAAGTTGTCCTATATCAAACCCAGAATCTTGGTTCTTCCCAGAATTTGTACTACTTTTTAATGCATATAGAACGAAACCCTGGATTATACCAATCAAATTACTTCTTTTCAATTTTAATGGAAATAGTAAGAAAAATAGAACCGGAAAGAAAGAGGCGGATCTTTTTATATCACCTACTCAAAAAGAATATTTTGAATTATCGAATCAAAGTAAAGAAGAAAACGAACTCGCAGACCAAGGAACTCCGAGATCGGATGCACAAAAGCAAGTAATTCTTGGATCAGTTCTCTCAAACCAAGAAAAAGATGGTGAAGAAAATTATACGGGATCGGACATGAAAACCCGTATAAAGAAAAAGCAATCCAAAAGAGAAACCGAAGTACAGCTCGATTTCTTCCTAAAAAGATATTTGTGTTTGCAGTTGCGATGGAGGGGTGCTGTTTCTTTCAGAGAAAAAATACTTAATGATATGCAAGTATATTGTCACCTGGTTCGACTAATAAATCCTAGCGACGTTACTATAGCCTCTATTCAAAGGGGAGAAATGAGTCTGCCTATTTTGATCACTAAGAAGAAGTTCGCTCTTAAAGAATTGACGAAAGGGGGAATGCTTATTATCGAACCCCGTCGTTTGTCTGTAAAAAATGATGGACAATTTTTTCTATATCAAATCGTAGGTATTGCATTGGTTCATAAGAATAAGCGCAAAATTACTAAAAGATACCAAGAAAAGGGCTATGTTGATAAAAAAGATTTTGATGAATTCATTGCAAAACATCAAAAAATGACTGGAAATAGAAACAAAAATCATTATGATTTGCTTGTTCCTGAAACTATTTTACTCCCTAAACGTCGTAGAGAATTAAGAACCCTAATTTGTTTCAATTCGAAGAATCAAAATGGTATGCAGAAAAATCCAGTATTTTTTAATAACGGAAAGGGCGGCGGCCGCGTTTTGGATAAAAACAAAAATCTTGCTCGAGAGAAAAATCAACTAATTCAATTAAAGTTCTTTATTTGGGCCAATTCTCGATTAGAAGATTTAATTTGTATGAATCGGTATTGGTTTAATACCAATAATGGGAGTCGTTTCAGTATGGTAAGGGTCCATATGTATCCACGATTGAAAATTCGTTAATAGTGTGCTTTTCCTATCTATCATGTCCCATTTTGGGATATGAAAACAAAGAAATGTATACATGTCTTGTCTTCCATTCCAGTCTGATACAAGATACAAAATTAATGGCGAACATTTTAATTAGATCCATAAATGAATCAAGAAACTCTTTTTTTTAGGTCCAAATTTTTCTCTTTTGCCGAAATATCCATCCTTTTAGATGCCTAATCAAATTGAAAATTGGATTGATTATTGATATTGATTTTCTAGCAAGTTCATAACGAACTTAAGATTATTGTGTATATCAAATTGAAGTAACTAGTATTATTATTACTGATCAGTAAAATTCATCTTAAAAAAGGAAGGGGGAGGGGTTTCGTTTTATGGTAAAAAATGCATTCATCTCAGTTAGGGTTCAAGAAAAAAAAGAAAAAAACAGCGGATCGGTTGAATTTCAAGTATTTCGTTTCACCAACAAGATCCGGAGACTTACTTCACATTTAGAATTGCACAGAAAAGACTATTCATCTCAAAGGGGTCTACGTAAAATTTTGGAAAAACGCCAACGTCTACTAGCTTATTTGTCAAAGAAAAATAGAGTACGTTATAAAGAATTAATTAGTAAGTTGAATATCCGGGAGTCAAAAAATCGTTAATTTGAAATTTGAAAAACAATTTCGAATTATTTGATTTTGACTGTTGATGAACTTCTTGTTGTTTTCAACAATTCATGTAAGAATGAATCGAGGAAAAACCTATGAGTATACTAGCTACAGAAAAAGAAAAAGAATTTATGATAGTCAATATGGGACCTCACCACCCGTCAATGCATGGGGTTCTTCGTCTCATCGTTACTCTAGACGGTGAAGATGTTATTGACTGTGAACCAATATTGGGTTATTTACACAGAGGGATGGAAAAAATTGCGGAAAACCGAACAATTATACAATATCTGCCTTATGTAACCCGTTGGGATTATTTAGCTACTATGTTCACAGAAGCAATAACTGTAAATGGACCAGAACAGTTGGGAAATATTCGCGTACCTAAAAGGGCCAGCTATATCAGAGTAATTATGTTGGAGTTGAGTCGTATAGCTTCCCATCTGTTATGGCTTGGCCCTTTTATGGCAGATATTGGTGCACAGACTCCTTTCTTCTATATTTTCAGAGAAAGAGAATTAGTATATGATCTGTTCGAAGCTGCCACCGGTATGAGAATGATGCATAATTATTTTCGTATCGGAGGAGTAGCAGCTGATTTACCCTATGGTTGGATAGATAAATGTTTGGATTTCTGCGATTATTTTTTAACAGGGGTTGCTGAATATCAAAAACTTATTACGCGAAACCCCATTTTTTTAGAACGAGTTGAAGGAGTAGGCATTATTGGTGGAGAAGAAGCAATAAATTGGGGTTTATCAGGACCAATGCTACGAGCGTCTGGAATAGAATGGGATCTTCGTAAAGTTGATCATTATGAGTGTTATGACGAATTTGATTGGGAAGTCCAGTGGCAAAAAGAAGGGGATTCCTTAGCTCGTTATTTAGTCCGAATCGGTGAAATGACGGAATCTGTAAAAATGATTCAACAGGCTTTAGAAGGAATTCCGGGAGGCCCCTATGAAAATTTAGAAATCCGCTGCTTTGATAGAGAAAGCGATCCAGAACGGAATGATTTTGAAAATAGATTCATTAGTAAAAAGCCTTCTCCTACCTTTGAATTGACAAAACAAGAACTTTATGCGAGAGTAGAAGCCCCAAAAGGAGAATTGGGAATTTTTCTGATAGGGGATCAAAGTGGGTTTCCTTGGAGATGGAAAATTCGCCCACCGGGTTTTATCAATTTGCAAATTCTTCCTCAGTTAGTTAAAAGAATGAAATTGGCTGATATTATGACGATATTAGGTAGTATAGATATCATTATGGGGGAAGTTGATCGTTGAAATGATAATTGCTACACCCGAAGTACAAGATATCAATTCTTTTTCCCGATTGGAATCCCTACAAGAGGTCTATGGGATCCTATGGGTGCTTGCCCCTATTTCGATTTATGTATTGGCAATCACAATCGGTGTCCTAGTAATTGTGTGGTTAGAAAGAGAAATATCTGCAGGAATACAACAGCGTATTGGGCCTGAATACGCCAGCCCTTTGGGAATTCTTCAAGCTTTAGCCGATGGGACAAAACTCCTTTTCAAAGAAAACCTTCTTCCATCTAGAGGAAATAGTAGTTTATTCAGTATTGGTCCATCTATAGCAGTCATAGCAATTCTACTAAGTTATTCAGTAATTCCTTTTAGTTATAACCTTGTTTTAGCTGACCTCAATATCGGTATTTTTTTATGGATTGCCATTTCAAGTATTGCCCCTATTGGACTTCTTATGTCAGGATATGGATCAAATAATAAATATTCCTTTTTAGGTGGTCTGCGAGCTGCTGCTCAATCGATTAGTTATGAAATACCATTAACTTTATGTGTTTTATCAATATCTCTACGTGTGATTCGCTAAAACCTAAGCTTTTCGTTCTAGAAAAAAAAGAACTTGAATAGAAATCCTCATTTTTTTATTCATTTATTGACTCTTTAGGTTAATAAAAGAAATTAGATAGTTATATATGAGTGAAAGAAAACACCTTCGAAATTCGCAGTAAACGTGGATTAAGTCTCATTTCCTATGTACAAGCGTTAAGGATAAGTAAACAAAAGGAAAAGTGGAGGAAGCCCTTACCCCAAGACAGGTCGATTGATCATCCTAGCTTGAAGCGGGCTTAAAAGACCAACCCTATAGAATTTTCATTTTTCATTAGCTATTGTATGTATTACAATATATATTAGATATATTAGGGGGGTTGAATAGGGGGTTGAAAACGCAAAGCGGGGGGATAGGAAGGAACACCAAAATACACACAACGGGTTAGTAATGTAGATTATGTCAATTATCTAAAAGGATACTTCTGCATAACATAAAAGAATACTAATTGGGGCTTTAAGTTGGTAGAAACGATCAGGCAGTACTCCCCACAATTCCGATCCAGAGCATGCTCCTATCCGCCAGTTAAAGAAATAACTATCAGGAACGAAATAATCCTTTACCCCCTTTTAAGCCCCATTTTCTCTCAGAAAGAAGAAGAGGAACAAAAAAATAGAAAAAATACAATTACAATCTAAAAGAATCCTTTCTTTCATATATTGATAGAAATCAAATTCGTGTCATGATTCATGAACTAGTGTAATGGCGAATTCTTTTTCGTAATCGAAAATAAAAGGATGGGTTGAAATATCGAGTGATATTTCTACAAGAGTATTTTATTGAAGGGTTGATTAAGTTATTACTCAACACAGAAAATTTGAAATTCGTAAAGGATGAGATTAATTCAGAAATACTGTTTTTTTATCCTTAGAGCAGACAGAATTCCAGTGGTATAATTGGGGATCCTCCGCTAGATTTTGACTTTATCCATCCTATAACCATATCAAAATCAAAATAACTAATACCGGTCCGGTCCTTACATTTATTTGTGGCCCTGAGGAGCCGTATGAGGTGAAAATCTCATGTACGGTTTTGTAATAGCGATGGAAACCGTAATGTTACCACCGACTATGATTATCTAACAGTTTAAGTACAGTTGATATAGTTGGGGCGCAATCAAAATATGGTTTTTGGGGGTGGAATTTGTGGCGTCAACCTATAGGGTTTATCGTTTTTCTAATTTCTTCCCTAGCGGAATGCGAGAGATTACCTTTTGATTTACCAGAAGCGGAAGAAGAATTAGTAGCCGGTTATCAAACCGAATATTCAGGAATCAAATTTGGTTTATTTTACGTTGCTTCCTATCTAAATCTACTAGTTTCCTCATTATTTGTAACAGTTCTTTACTTGGGAGGTTCGAATCTTTCCATTCCATACATATTTGTTCCTGGGCTGGTTGAAATAAATAAAGCGGATGGAATCTTTGGAACGACAATTGGTATCTTTATTACATTAGCTAAAACTTATTTGTTCTTGTTCATTCCTATTGCAACAAGGTGGACTTTACCGAGACTAAGAATGGACCAACTATTAAATCTTGGCTGGAAATTTCTTTTACCTATTTCTCTCGGTAATCTATTATTAACAACTTCTTCCCAACTCCTTTCGCTATAAAGATAAAGAAAAAAAGGAATACAATATTCGCTACTTGTCTCAAACAAGAGAAAGAAATAAACTCAAAACATTCATAGATATTCACAATATGTTCCCTATGGTAACTGGTTTCATGAATTATGGTCAACAAACAATACGAGCTGCAAGGTACATTGGTCAAAGTTTCATGATTACTTTATCCCAAGCAAATCGTTTACCTGTAACTATTCAATATCCTTATGAAAAATTAATCCCATCAGAGCGTTTTCGTGGTCGAATCCATTTTGAATTTGATAAATGTATTGCTTGTGAAGTATGCGTTCGGGTATGTCCTATAGATCTGCCTGTTGTTGATTGGAAATTTGAAACAGATATTCGAAAGAAACGATTGCTTAATTACAGTATTGATTTTGGAATTTGTATTTTTTGTGGTAACTGCGTTGAGTATTGTCCAACAAATTGTTTATCAATGACTGAAGAATATGAACTTGCGACTTACGACCGTCACGAATTGAATTATAATCAAATTGCTTTAGGTCGTTTACCAATGTCAGTAATTGACGATTTTACAATTCGAACAGTCTTGAATTCGCCTCAACGAAAAAACGTCTAAACCTTTTTAATTTCGAATTACTAAGGTTCAGTTTTGGTATAGTTGGTATAAAGGGATAAGGTTGTTTTTTTGCTTGGTCAATAACTCAAAATCCCAACTTTTGATTGGTTGATGAGAAGTACAACTACATTTGTATTGAAATGAAATGATATATAGACAGAAGCTTTTTCGAACTATATAGCTTCAATTTCAAATTGGCATTTAGAATAACGAAAAGAACGAAATTGATCCCAGAACTGTATCCGCATCAATTCCCACTTAGTAGATTCTAATTTCATTGAATTGGAATTGAGAATGTCTCATAAATAATTTTTCCTGGTCGGCTCAATAAGGTCATGAAAAAGATTTCGATTTATTTATCTCCTATTTTAATATAATGGATTTGCCTGGACCAATACACGATTTTATTTTAGTTTTTCTGGGATCGGGTCTTATATTAGGAGGTCTGGGAGTGGTATTATTTACCAACCCAATTTATTCTGCCTTTTCCTTGGGATTGGTTCTTGTTTGTATATCATTATTCTATATTCTATCAAATTCCCATTTTGTAGCTGCCGCGCAACTCCTTATTTACGTGGGAGCTGTAAATGTTTTAATCATATTTGCTGTAATGTTCATGAACGGCTCAGACTATTCCAAAGATTTTCAGTTGAATCTTTGGACTATTGGCGATGGTCTTACTTCTCTGGTTTGTACAAGTATTTTTTTTTCGCTAATCACTACTATTCTCGATACATCGTGGTACGGGATTATTTGGACTACACGAGCCAACCAGATTATTGAACAAGATTTGATAAGTAATAGTCAACAAATTGGAATTCATTTATCAACAGACTTTTTTCTTCCATTTGAACTCGTTTCAATAATTCTTTTAGTTGCTTTAATAGGTGCAATTGCCGTGGCGCGTCAATAACAAATCTTTATAACTAGGAACAGCAATCCCAATTCTACTTTTTATGTGTTATCACATTCATTATGTGTTATCACATTCATTTCCCTTAAATTCTTGTAAAGTATAGTTGAATACTATTCACAGATCAATAGAAAATAAAAATAGAATTTTTTTTATTCGATCTATTACCAAATAGATTCTTTTGTTCCGTACCTGGTAGATTCTAAGCAACCAAATCACTTGCATTATTATTATTGTTCAGATTGAAATGAATCGAAATTGGTACGGAGTTGGTTAATGATGCTCGAGCATGTACTTGTTTTGAGTGCCTATTTATTTTCGATTGGCATCTATGGCTTGATTACGAGCCGAAATATGGTTCGGGCCTTGATGTGCCTTGAACTTATACTAAATGCAGTTAATATCAATTTTGTAACATTCTCTGATTTTTTTGATAGTCGACAATTAAAAGGAGATATTTTTTCAATTTTTGTTATAGCTATTGCAGCCGCTGAAGCAGCTATCGGATCAGCTATTGTTTCGTCAATTTATCGTAACAGAAAATCGACGCGTATCAATCAATCGACTTTGTTGAATAAGTAGTATTTATAAATCATAATATTCCTAAATTCAATTTAGGATATATAATATGCCCTAATTTCGATCCTGTTTGTGAAACTGTAAGAAATCAAAGTATCTTTGTTCCCTTGATCCAGAAGTGGATTAATTAGCAAAATTCTGGTAAATCATTGATTCATCTGGTGTTTAAATATGACATTTCAAAATTGACTAGATCGAAAATAAAAAAGTTCAAAACAAAAATAGATAGATCCAATGTCACATTCAGTAAAGATTTATGATACATGTATAGGGTGTACTCAATGTGTACGAGCTTGCCCCACGGATGTATTAGAAATGATACCTTGGGACGGATGTAAAGCAAAGCAAATTGCTTCTGCTCCAAGAACAGAGGACTGTGTTGGTTGTAAGCGATGTGAATCCGCCTGTCCAACGGATTTCTTGAGTGTTCGAGTTTATTTATGGCATGAAACAACCCGAAGCATGGGTCTAGCTTATTGATATTGATACGTTCCCGAAAAACCCACTTGAATCCGTTTTGAATACAGTTTTTTTTTTACCGATTACCGACAAAAACCCGTACTCGAAAAAGAAAAAAAAAAATACGAATATATTCTATTTTCGAGTTTCGAGCACGGGTTTTTCTGGGCCAAGTGTATCTTGTCTTTACCACGAATTATTTTCCTTGGTTAACACTAATTGTAGTTTTTCCGATAGCCGCGGGTTCTTTAATTTTTTTTCTCCCTCATAGAGGAAATAAGGTGACTAGAGGATATACAATATATATATGTGTCTTAGAACTCCTTCTAACGACCTATGCATTCTGTTATAATTTCCAATTGGACGATCCATTAATCCAGCTGGCAGAGGATTATAAATGGATCACTTTTTTTGAGTTTGACTGGCGATTGGGAATAGATGGACTTTCCATAGGACCCATTTTACTGACGGGATTTATCACCACTTTAGCTACTTTAGCGGCTCGGCCAGTTACTCTGAATTCCCGACTATTCCACTTCCTGATGTTAGCGATGTACAGCGGTCAAATAGGATCATTTTCTTCTCGGGACCTTTTACTTTTTTTCATCATGTGGGAATTAGAATTAATTCCCGTTTATCTACTTCTGTCCGTGTGGGGTGGAAAGAAACGCCTTTATTCAGCCACAAAATTTATTTTGTACACGGCAGGAGGCTCCGTTTTTCTTTTAATAGGAGTTTTGGGTATCGGTTTATATGGTTCCAATGAACCAACATTAAATTTGGAAACATTAGTTAATCAGTCGTATCCTGTGGCACTGGAAATAATATTCTATATTGGATTTTTTATTGCTTTTGCTGTCAAATTGCCGATTATACCCTTTCATACGTGGTTACCAGACACCCACGGAGAGGCACATTACAGTACTTGTATGCTTCTAGCCGGAATCTTATTAAAAATGGGAGCATATGGGTTGATTCGAATCAATATGGAACTATTACCGCACGCTCATTCTATATTTTCCCCCTGGTTCATGATAGTAGGTACCGTGCAAATAATTTATGCAGCTTCAACATCTCCCGGCCAACGGAATTTAAAAAAAAGAATAGCCTATTCCTCTGTATCTCATATGGGTTTCATAATTCTAGGAATAGGCTCGATAACCGATACAGGTCTCAATGGAGCCGTTTTACAAATAATTTCTCATGGGTTGATTAGTGCTGCACTTTTTTTCTTGGCAGGAACGAGTTATGATAGAATACGTTTTGCTTATCTAGACGAAATGGGCGGACTAGCTATACCAATTCCAAGGATCTTCACGCTATTCAGTATCTTATCGATGGCCTCCCTTGCATTACCCGGCATGAGTGGTTTTGTTGCAGAATTGATAGTATTTTTTGGAATAATTACCAGCCAAAAATTTTTTTTAATGCCAAAAATAGTAATCACTTTTGTAATGGCAATTGGAATGATATTAACTCCTATTTATTCATTATCTATGTTACGGCAAATGTTCTATGGGTACAAGCTATTTAATGCCCCAAACTCTTATTTTTTTGATTCTGGACCACGGGAGTTATTTGTTTTGATCTCGATTCTTCTACCCGTAATAGGTATTGGTATTTATCCCGATTTCGTTCTCTCACTATCAGCGGACAAGGCCGAAGCTATTATATCGAATTTTTTTTTGTAGATAGTTTTCATGACTAAAAAAAATCAAAAAGAAATCCCATGATTTTAAAAAGAGTTCGTTATCCAATGAACAAAGAAATCCTTTTTCTTCTCTTACTCTTAAGTTAAATAAAAAGAAGAAGTAAAATAATTTAAATTAAATTTTTTAATTTAAATTAAATTGTGACCAACTGCCAAAGGCATTTGTAAGAACCTTTTGAATCGCCGCACTGCTTGATTCAAAAGGTTCTCGGCATCTTACACTAACACCAAGTTTCGTTTCGATCTCCGCGCTGTCCTATGTTTGTATTCATCAAACCCTTTCTTCAATTCAAATAGGTGTTAATTAAATGAACCATAACTATGTAACCCTATTCCTAATAGATTGACTCCGAAATAGCATATCCAAATTATAAGAAAGCCCATAGAAGCCACAATTGCGGAATTTACACCTTCCCATTTTGTATTTGTTCGAGTATGTAAATAAATCCCGAATATCGTCCAAGTAATAAATGCCCAAGTTTCTTTTGGATCCCAATTCCAATAAGACCCCCACGCCTCATTAGCCCATACTGCTCCCGAAAGAATACCTGTGGTTAAAAAGATAAATCCTAAACTAATAATACGATAACTCCAACGATCCAATTGTTGAATCACTTGATACCTGTAATAATTTCTAGCGGAAAAACTATTTAGAAAAACATTCTTTTTTTCGTTCATGTATTGGATTTCACTGAAACAAAATGACCCATTTACATTTACAAAATTTTTTCTTTTCAAAAAAAGCCTTATCACTTTTCGAAATGTAATGACTAGAAGAGCCGTGGATAATAATGATCCACATAAAAGAGCTGCATAGCCCAATACCATCATACTTACGTGCATCATTAACCACTGGACTTGGAGAGCGGGTACTAATATTCTGGATTGATGCATTTTGGTTAAAAAACCCGAAGTCGCAAAGCCTTGGGTAAAAAAAGCACTTGGTGCCGTTATAGCGCTTAAATGATTTTGATTATTTTTAAAATCAAAAATCTTATGAATAATAGATAAACTCCATGAAAGAAAGATTAATGATTCATATAAATCACTTAATGGGAAATGTCTCGAGTAAACCCAACGGGTGATTAATAATCCTGTTAGACAGAAAGCGGTAGCTGTCATCCCCCTTTCTGATGAAGCATATAGCCCTCTGATTTCATCGACTAAGAAGATTATTAAATAAATTGTAATTCCAATTGAAACGACCGAAAAGGATATATGCGTTAATATACGCTCCAAAGTTGAAAATATCATAAAAAAAAAATTAAAAGCGAGAATACCGCAAATATACAGAATGGAAATCATAAATTAAATTCCTTAGAGCACTTTTTTTGTATATCTTTTTACAGATGCTATGCCGCCACTCGGACTCGAACCGAGATGCTCTAGCACTGCTTCCTAAGAGCAGCGTGTCTACCGATTTCACCATAGCGGCTTGCTCGAAATCATAATACCCTATTATTAGTCAATCGTCGAGATTGAAAGAGTCTATTTCAATGGATTTTTATTCATCAATTTGAAATTTGAATGTTTACTAAAAACAAAAAACATTGAAAGGGCTATTTAAAGATTCCGCCCCTTCTTTTGTTGTTGTATTTAATTATTTATATTTAAGGTTTCAGTTTTATTTAACTTAACTTTCATAGTTTCTTCTTTGATAAACTAGAACCTTGTAACGGCTGTAACTAAATAGTTCTAACTTCACTCCAGGGAACAACTCAAAAAGGGTTTCTTTCTTTTTTTTTTTTCATTTTTTAGAACTTTTGTGTTTGTGTTGTCGTAATTTTAGGTTTTTTCTTTTTTTTTTTTTTTTTTTTCACTATTAATTTGTCCTAGGATTGATCAAATCAATTAGGTATTGGGCTGCACGTATTATAGAAAATAAAAAAAAAAAATTCGATAAAAAAGTCTTTCTAAATTCGAATTAGAAAAATATATATATTTTGATGGAGCCCCCCCTCAAACATAGGATTTTTTTTTAATCACTTAAAATTGTCACACTATTCACTATTCGTATCCAATATCTGCCTAAACGGGAAGGGTTGCTTTTCTCAATTGGAGTCAAAGTGCAGGATATCTGGTTATATATAGTGATTCAGAAAAATAATGATTTAGAACGTAAAAAAAAAAAAGTTATATACTGAATCAATTAGTTTCAACAGCCTTTTTTTTCCTAACGATTTTCTATCCCCTCTTCTATAGCATCAATGGAAAGACCTAAATCGAAATAAATCTAAATAAAAAAAAAATTCTTATTGTTTATGGTGGGGTGATGGGGAAAATAAGAATCCCCATCCTGGGAATAAAAAAATAGTAAAATAAAAAGAAAGGTGAAACTTTCTAGTTTGTCTTGATTCCGTTTTCAAATAAAAAAAAAAGTCCCCTTTTTTTTTTTATTATTTATTTTTATTTTCGAATTCAGTAGACAAATCAATTGGTTCAAAACATTACAAAAGGGAATGTTTACTTACTTTTTCGATTTTTCTAAATTCTATAGTATAAATTCGAAACACAATTAACTCATTTTTGTGTCTGGGGAATTCAGATTATTTCAACCTTTGAAGATTATTTCAACCTTTGATTATTTATTTGTTGTACAAAAAAAACTTTTTGAATTCCCAGTAACAAGGGATTTCGCTAACGAAAAAGCCTTCAACGCTGCCCAGTACCCCCCCTTTTTCCAAAGATTTTTACGAATACGTTTTTTTAATATAGAAGTACGTTTTTTTGGAACTGCCATTCAAAAAAGAAAAGGTTAGTCATTGATCAAATTGGATGTGAAAGACATCTATTGTTAAAACAAATCATTTTTTAGTTTTACGGTTCATTTCATTATCTGTTTATTTTTTTTATACACTAACTACCTTTAGAAAAAAGAAATAAATCGAAATATGCAAAAATGGCATAAAATCTTACTAGAACAAAAAACAAAAAATAAATAAATAAATAAATGGAATAAGGGATTTTTTCAATTTATATTCCCTAAATATTGGAGAATAAAGTAATTCGTATTCCGGAGTTATTGGCGGCACCCTTAGATACCTATTCAAATCGATATCTATAGGACGGATTGGGCCATATAACAGAAATAGAATTGGTTGAAGTTGATAAAAAAAAGAAAAAGCCCTTCCGCCCTTATCTCTGTCTATTTTCGGCCTGCTACATTTATCCATGAAAAATACATCGAACAGGTTTTATCTACCCAATCATTTTTGTCTAGTAATTGGTTATTAAATGTCTTTTTTTATAATTAAATGTCTTTTATTATAATTATAATAGTAGACAATCAATACGTGCCGAGCTGAACTAGTTAATGGTTGTGAATAAACAAAGAATAAAAAAACTAATTCGTATTTTATTGGGGAACGATAGGGGTCAGCCTATGATTTATATCAAATTTAATTTTGTGTAATTCTTTCGTCTTGATCTATGGACATAAATTAGTGTAATTAGAGAATAATAAGTGAAGTTTGAATTTGCTCTATCTTCCTAAAAATCTTACGTAGTATAAAGTAGAAAATAATTATTTATTTTTGACTAGTAGCTTAGTTAGAACATTTGATTGTTTTTAACTTTTCATTTTTTTGAAGTTGGTGGGAAAGATTCAAAATAACTATGAATAGAAAAAGCGAATTTTATTTAAGTTTTTCATTTTAATACCTTAACCTTAATTTTTTTATTAATCCCTTTTAAATTTAAAAGTTTAAAAGAGATAAGAACCGGTGAATCAGAAACACTGAATTAAGAATAAAAAACAATTATTATTACTTTATTGATTTTATGGAACATACATATCAATATTCCTGGATCATACCTTTAGTTCCACTTCCAGTCCCTATGTTAATAGGGGTGGGACTTCTAATTTTTCCGACCGCAACAAAAAATCTTCGCCGTATGTGGGCTTTTATTAGTATTTTATTGTTAAGTATAGTTATGATTTTTTCGATCGATCTATCTATTGAGCAAATAGATAGAACTTCGATCTATCAATCCCTAAGGACTTGGACCATCACTAGTGATTTGTCTTTCGAGTTCGGATACTTTATTGATCCACTTACTTCTATTATGTCAATATTAATCACTACAGTTGGAATTCTGGTTCTTATTTATAGTGACAATTATATGTCTCATGATCAAGGATATTTGAGATTTTTTGCTTATATGAGTTTTTTCAATGCTTCAATGTTAGGATTAGTTACAAGTTCGAATTTCATACAAATTTATATTTTTTGGGAATTGGTTGGAATGTGCTCTTATCTATTAATCGGGTTTTGGTTCACACGACCTATTGCGGCAGGCGCCTGTCAAAAAGCATTTGTAACTAATCGTGTAGGGGATTTTGGATTATTATTAGGGATCTTAGGTCTTTATTGGCTAACAGGCAGTTTCGAATTTCGGGATTTGTTCGAAATATTGAAAAACTTGATTTATAATAATGAGGTTAACCTTTTATTTGTTACTTTGTGTGCATTTCTATTATTTGCCGGCCCGGTTGCTAAATCCGCGCAATTCCCTCTTCATGTATGGTTACCCGATGCCATGGAAGGGCCTACTCCTATTTCGGCTCTTATCCATGCTGCTACTATGGTAGCGGCGGGAATTTTTCTTGTAGCTCGGCTTCTTCCACTTTTCATAGTCATACCATACGCAATGAATCTAATATCTTTGATAGGGATAATAACAGTATTTTTAGGAGCTACTTTAGCTCTTGCTCAACAAGATATTAAGAGAGGTTTAGCTTATTCTACAATGTCTCAATTGGGTTATATGATGTTAGCTATAGGTATGGGGTCTTATCGAGCCGCTTTATTTCATTTGATTACTCATGCCTATTCCAAAGCCTTGTTGTTTTTAGGATCCGGATCAATTATTCATTCAATGGAAGCTATTGTTGGATATTTTCCAGATAAAAGCCAGAATATGGTTCTTATGGGTGGGTTAAGAAAGCATGTGCCGATTACAAAAACCGCTTTTTTAGTAGGTACTCTTTCTCTTTGTGGTATTCCACCTCTCGCCTGTTTTTGGTCCAAGGATGAAATTCTTAATGATACTTGGTTGTATTCGCCGATTTTCGCAACAATAGCTTTTTTCACAGCCGGATTAACCGCATTTTATATGTTTCGAATTTATTTACTTACTTTTGAGGGGCCTTTCAA